CGTAGTCAGGAGTATAATAAGTCAATTTGTAATCTTTAACACCAGCTTTAAATCCAACGCTTGCTTTAGTCTCTGTTTGTGGTGACATAAGTCCCTCCCTACAACTCATGAATTAAGAATTATCACAACGACAAGGTCTACTCGATATGAATTGGGCGTGAATGAAACCTTTGACAAAAACCTTTCCAATTCAAGAAATAGTTAACTAAACTAATGAATAAGAAAAATTGGAAAAGGTTTCGTTATTGGACCATGTATTTGATTCACCAAATACATCATTATTTTATACTCTTTGATATATATGGCGCAACCCAATCTTCGTTTTGAAAATTTATCTTTCTATATGAAGAATAATGAATATGATAAATATAAAATAAAATTAAAATAATTCCAAATTTTCATAAATGAAATAGAATTGAATTAATATATAATAATAGAATATAGTAAATAAAATATTTTAATAAAAAAAAGGAAATAATAGAGGAACTCCCCTCTTGACAGTAATATATGTTGTATATGTAAATCCTAGATGTGAAAAAAGGCATAATTCATCTAGAAAGGGGGGCATATGTAGTATATCAAATAAGAATAAATAAGAATAGGTGCACAAAAAAAAAGACAAGAGAAAGAATTGAAAATTGACTTATTCACTGAGTAAAGGATTGAATTGGATTGGGTGGTATTAACTCAATCGAATGCTTACTCCCATTTATTTCTTATGGAATTAACCGATCAACTTGCTATCGGATATTGATTTTTGATTCAGTACTTTTCAAAAAAGAATTTCGACATATTTATTATGATTTATGATTATAAGAAGCAATCCCACTACTTCTGATACTGTGGTTTCTACACTTGAAGAACAAAACCTAGGGCGTATCGCTCAAATTATTGGCCCAGTACTGGATGTCATTTTTCCACCGGGCAAGATGCCTAATATTTATAATGCTTTGATAATTAAGAGTCGAGATACTGTCGGTCAGCAAATTAATGTAACTTGTGAGGTACAACAATTATTAGGAAATAATCGAGTTAGAGCTGTAGCTATGAGTGCTACAGATGGTCTGATGAGAGGAATGAAAGTGATTGACACAGGAGCTCCTCTAAGTGTTCCAGTCGGCGGAGCTACTCTCGGACGAATTTTCAATGTTCTTGGAGAGCCTGTTGATAATTTAGGTCCTGTCGATATTCGCATAACATCTCCCATTCATAGATCTGCACCTGCCTTCATACAGTTAGATACAACATTATCAATCTTTGAAACAGGGATTAAAGTGGTGGATCTTTTAGCCCCCTATCGTCGGGGAGGAAAAATTGGACTATTTGGGGGAGCTGGAGTGGGTAAAACAGTACTAATCATGGAATTGATCAACAACATTGCCAAAGCTCATGGAGGCGTATCCGTATTTGGTGGAGTAGGTGAACGTACTCGTGAAGGAAATGATCTCTACATGGAAATGAAAGAATCTGGGGTGATTAATGAGAAAAATATTGCAGAATCCAAAGTCGCTCTAGTCTATGGTCAAATGAATGAACCGCCAGGGGCTCGTATGAGAGTTGGCTTAACTGCCCTAACCATGGCGGAATATTTCCGGGATGTTAATGAGCAAGACGTACTTCTATTCATCGACAATATATTTCGTTTCGTTCAAGCAGGGTCCGAAGTATCTGCCTTATTAGGTAGAATGCCTTCTGCAGTGGGTTACCAACCTACCCTTAGTACGGAAATGGGTTCTTTGCAAGAAAGAATTACTTCTACCAAAGAAGGATCTATAACATCGATCCAAGCAGTTTATGTACCTGCGGATGATTTGACCGACCCTGCTCCTGCCACAACATTTGCACATTTAGATGCTACTACCGTATTATCAAGAGGATTAGCTGCCAAAGGTATTTATCCAGCAGTAGATCCCTTGGATTCAACATCAACTATGTTACAACCTCGGATCGTTGGCGAGGAACATTATGGAACTGCGCAAATGGTTAAGCAAACTTCACAACGTTACAAAGAACTTCAGGACATTATAGCTATCCTTGGGTTGGACGAATTATCCGAAGAAGATCGTTTAACCGTAGCAAGAGCACGAAAGATTGAGCGTTTCTTATCACAACCCTTCTTTGTTGCAGAAGTATTTACCGGTTCTCCAGGGAAATATGTTGATCTCGCAGAAACAATTCGGGGGTTTCAATTCATCCTTTCCGGAGAATTAGACGGTCTTCCCGAGCAAGCCTTTTATTTGGTGGGTAACATCGATGAAGCTACCGCGAAAGCTATGAACTTAGAAGAGGAGAGCAAATTAAAGAAATGACCTTAAATCTTTGTGTACTGACTCCTAATCGAATGATTTGGGATTCCGAAGTGAAAGAAATTATTTTATCTACTAATAGTGGACAAATTGGCGTATTACCAAACCATGCCCCCATTGCCACGGCTGTAGATATAGGTCTTTTGAGAATACGGCGAAACGGTCAATGGCTAACGGTGGCTCTTATGGGCGGTTTCGCTAGAATAAGTAATAATGAGATCACCATTTTAGGAAATGATGCGGAAATTAGTACTGACATTGATCCACAAGAAGCTAAACAAACTCTTGAAATAGCTGAAGCTAATTTGAGTAGAGCTGAGGGTAAGAGACAAGCAATTGAGTCAAATCTAGCTCTAAGACGAGCTAGGACGCGAGTAGAGGCTGTCAATGTAATTTCCTATTAGTAGTAATCAAAATAAAAAGAGTTCTTTATTATACCCTACACACTACATTTTTATTCCACAAAATGAACACAATTAAGTCTAATCTGATTAGAGAACGAAAAAAAGAGAATGGGTAGAAAAACTTATTAGATACCATAGAATCCGGTATCTAATAAGTTTTACCTACTATTGGATTTGAACCAATGACTCCCGCCGTATGAAAGCGATACTCTAACCACTGGGTTAAGTAGGTCATTTATCACCACAAAAAGGGTCTCCATCACTTCGATGGATTATAGGTAAAATCTGCTTTCTAAGCAATATCAATCTTTTACCAGTAAACGTCAACGGATCGGAGAGTTATCATGTGGGATTATGGGATACCCTTCTTGACAATAAATTATCTCTATGTTAAAATAGTTATGACAAGGGCTATAGCTCAGTTAGGTAGAGCACCTCGTTTACACGTGCGCCAATGCTTTTCAAGGGAGCCAAATATGCAATGACCATAATTTTTTTAAAAGTCGATGTCTTACTCCGTAGATTTGAGAGAACAAGAGAAAAATAGCCTGACAAATATTTGGTTTGATCCGATTCAAGTGTGAATTCCGGTGACAAATCAAATAGAACCTGCCATTGTAAGGTAAATGCTCAGTCCATTCAATGCCAGGCGTAATGAGTCTAAGGATCTCATAAGAACCTCTTTTCGTCTTATGAGCTTCGAGGTGTATAAAGTTTCATATTTTACTCTTGCAGCGGAGCGATAGAGATTCCATTTAACTTAGGTTGATATAGGCCGAAGGCAGACCTAAATAAAGGTCACCCTTCTTTGAAACACTTTGGTATTGCTCTCATATCAGGATACAAATAATGAATCAGAGCACAGGGAACCATCTCATTATCTTTTTATCTTCCTGTAAAGAAAAAATATGGTGGACTAACTGATCTTTACATCAGTTGATGAAAGAGCCCAATGCAAAAAAATGCATGTTGGGTCTTTGAAACAGTGAAAATCATTTCGATAAAAATCAGTTTTATCTGTTTTACCGAGAAAGTCTACGGTTCGAGTCCGTATAGCCCTAATACATTCCATTTTTGTTTTATATATAAATTTTCGTAGTAGTAGGAACAATAAAAAAAAAAAAAGAATTCATTACAACCCAACGGACCCAATTGGGTATTTGTTTTACAAATACCCATCTCTCTTCATCCACTTTCATGAATGAATTATATATGATATTTTTACTATTTTCCTGTCCATGATAAAAAAGTTCAAGTTAGTGATACATTTTTTTTTTTCTTCGGTATACACAATTTCAGTCAATTTCAAAAATGAAAATCATGAAAAATTCCTGTCATTAAAAATTATAAAAAGAGAACAAACTTTTTTCTTGTAGCGAAACTTAACCCATCGGTTGGTCTTACGAAGTTTTATTAACGTAACAAAACAAACAAGTCCTTTGGTTCATTCCAAACACAAATTGAGTACTCTATTCATCATTCATATCATATAAATAATATACTAGATTTCTTCTTTCTTTTATTGAATTGTTATTTTCTTATCTATTATAAAATATAAAAGATTCTTTACTTTAGAAGATTTATAATAAGTATAAGAAGAATATAAAATATTTAAGTATAAGAGAATCTTGTTTGTGTAAGAGCATACTATGTCTACACATATAGAAATAGAATTATTTGATTGGATTGAAAGAAATTATTTTATTATTTCATCTAAAAAGTTCTAGATGAATTGAAAATTTCAATTCAAATGGAAAAATTCAGCCTATTTCACATTAATAGGAGCACTTTTATGTTTCTGCTTCACGAATATGATATTTTCTGGGTATTCCTCATAATATCAAGCGTTATTCCTATCTTGGCATTTGTCATTTCTGGAATTTTAGCCCCGATTAGGGAAGGGCCAGAAAAGCTTTCTAGTTATGAATCAGGTATAGAACCCATGGGGGATGCTTGGGTACAATTTCGAATTCGCTATTATATGTTTGCTCTAGTTTTTGTTGTTTTTGATGTTGAAACAGTCTTTCTTTATCCATGGGCAATGAGTTTTGATGTATTGGGTGTATCTGCATTTATAGAAGCTTTCATTTTCGTGCTTATCCCAATTGTGGGTTTAGTTTATGCATGGCGAAAGGGAGCGTTGGAATGGTCTTAGCTGAATATTTAGACAATCAAAAGAAAAGGGAAGTAAAGGATGACATCGAGACAGTTATGAATTTGGTTGAGCTCCCATTACTTAACCAAACAACCTCCAATTCAATTATTTCAACTACATCAAATGATCTCTCGA